ATTCTAACGAATCCCTAGGGAATTTGTAAGAAATTCTTTTCTTTTTTAATATCTAATTTTGTTAATACAAAATTAGATATTAAAAAAGAAATCCGAAGCTAAAAACAACAGAAGAATAAAAATAAGTAATAATAATAACGCAAATGGATTATCATACATATATTTCATGTAGAAAGATGCATAGGCCCGTTTATTTAGTTCTACATTCCTTGCGCTTAGTATATATACTCATTTAGTATACTTAGTATACTTATATACAATTATATAAGTATACTTAATATACATTTATATACGAATTAGAATATGATAATAATTAGAATATGAATTCTAATTATTATAGGATATCCTTATACCAATAACAGGTACAAATATTAAATCGAGGTACCCTTTCTATGACAATTCTCAACAGCTTTCCCTCTATTTTTGTGCCTTTAGTGGGCCTAGTATTTCCGGCAATGGCAATGGCTTCGTTATTTCTTTATCTTGAAAAAAATAAGATTTTGTAAATCCGATCGGATCAAGGTCAAATCTCGTCTAGTTTTTTTCAAGACTTAGCGATGACGGATATCCATTTAGTAGAATAGTGTATAAGACTAAGAGGCGGCTTTCCCCGAACATAAACGAAGAGCTCTTATGCATGTGTAAACATGTGTAAACATGATATATAGGTACATAAATTCTATCTATTTTGAACAAGAGGCTGTGATCCGAACTCATGTCTGCAATGAAAGTCAATGGTACCAATCTACAGGGACTTATATGAAGGGGATACTCTTATTTTATTCTACCTCACCAATTCGATGAATTATTGCTAAGAGCTCACGTCCAAATAGTACTAGTTGATGAGAGTTACTTCGGAAATACAAAAAGTAAACTAAAATGGATTTTGTTTTGGTTATTTCCCCAATTCCAATAAAATGCAACTGGAGCTAGTATGTATGAGTTGGCGATCAGAATATATATGGGTAGAATTTATAGCGGGCTCTCGCAAACCAGGCAATTTCTTCTGGGCCTTTATCCTTTTTTTAGGCTCATTAGGATTCTTAGTGGTTGGAATTTCTAGTTATCTTGATAGGAATTTGCTATCTTTATTGCCGTCGCAGCAAATAAATTTTTTTCCACAAGGGATCGTGATGTCTTTCTACGGGATCGCGGGTCTCTTTATTAGTTCCTATTTGTGGTGCACAATTATATGGAATGTAGGTAGCGGTTATGATCGATTTGATACAAAAGAGGGAATAGTGTGTATTTTTCGTTGGGGATTTCCTGGAAAAAATCGCCGCATCTTTCTACGATTCCTTATGAAAGATATTCAGTCCATCAGAATAGAAGTTAAAGAGGGTATTTATGCTCGTCGTGTCCTTTATATAGAAAGCAGAGGCTTGGGGGCCATTCCCTTGAATCGTACTGATGAGAATTTGACTCCGCGAGAAATTGAGCAAAAGGCTGCGGAATTGGCCTATTTCTTGCGTGTACCAATTGAAGGATTTTGAAAAATGAACTGAAGAATAAACGCTTTCTTAGCAGGAGGAAACCCCCACGAATCCATTTTTCTATAGCAAAACGGACTTGATTGAAGTTTCTTCCGAACGACCTGTTGGACCAAAGCAAACGTGTACGGAACAGCCATAATCTAAAACGAAACCCTTTTCTTTTATACTTTCTTTTGTCTTTACTACTGACCAAAGAATTGGATCTCGTAAAATGAGGACTTTTCCGTCTTTTTTTTTTTTCACTCATTTTTGATCATCACAATATTCTTCAGAAAATTCTCTCAAATATTCCTTGGACTATGCTCGGGGACGGGGGCTGGGGAGCCCGCTAATTTTTTTTTTGCGAAATATTCGAAAGTTTCATTTTTAATAGAAGGTAAGTTCTTTCATTTCGAAATGCGACTAATATTCATTTTTTGAATTTGAATCTTTCGGGCATTCATCGAAGGGGGGAATCACTTCGAATATTTGATCAATTGAGATATCCGGAAACCCTATTTTTTTATTATTTCTTGCTTCAAATTCAAATTTGAATTTGAAGCGAGAATTCGCGGTGGATTCTTCTTCGATTTCTGTAGGTTTGCTACACTCGGTTCAAGGACTAACCGCCGAATCCCAACTAAAAAAAAAAAAGACTCGATTTATAGGCGCGATACCTTGTAATCGAACTCATGCTTGATAGAAATATTAGACGCATAGAATCAACAAATGAGGTGGGTTCATTAACAATTCACAGATGAAAAAATGACAAAAAAGAACGCATCCATTCCCCTTAGATATCTTTCATCTATAGTATTTGTAGTATTTTTGCCCTGGTGGATCCCTCTCTCATTTAATAAAAGTCTGGAATCTTGGGTTACTAATTGGTGGAATACTAGTCAATCCGAAACCTTTTTGAATGATATTCAAGAAAAGGCTATTCTAGAAAAATTCATAGAATTAGAGGAATTATTTCTCTTGGACGAAATGATAAAGGAATTTCCGGAAAGACGTCTAGAAAAGCTTCG